TTAAAAAGGTAAACCCTAAACTAATCATACGATAACTCCAATAATCCAAACGCTGAGTCAATTGATATTTGTAATAATTTCGAAATGAAAGAAAAGAAGTGTTTTTAAAAACGCTTCTTCTTTTTTCATTCAAGTATTTAATCTCACCAAAGAAAAATGATCTAATTAAGAAATTATTGCTTTTACAAAAAAAATGGATGTTGTTTCGAAATGTAATGACTAGAAGAGCGATTGATAATAACGATCCGCATAAAAGAGCTGCATAGCTCAATAACATCATACTTACGTGCATCATTAACCACTGAGATTGTAGAGCAGGTACTAATATTGCGGATTGATGCATTTCAGTTGAAAGACCCGACGTAGCGAAACCTTGAGTAAAAATAGTACTTGGGGTAGTTATTGTGCTTAAATCATTTTTATGGTTCAATTTCTTGGAAATTATATGAATAATAAAGAAACTGCATGAAAGGAAGATTAATGACTCGTATAAATTACTTAACGGAAAATGTCCCGAGGAAATCCAACGAGAAACTAATAATCCTGTTATAGAGAAAAAGGTGGCTATCATCCCTTTTTCCGATGAATCACGTAATCCTACGATTTCGTAGACTAATAAGTTCATGAAATGAATCGTAATCACAATTGAAATGATCGAAAAAGAGATATTAGTTAATATATGTTCTAAAGTCACAAATATCATAAAAAAAGGTGTCCCATTACAGAATTGAAATCGGAAATTGAATACATTATAAGATACATTGTGTCTCTTTTATAGGATGCCGCCACTCGGACTCGAACCGAGATGCTCTAGCACTGCTTCCTAAGAGCAGCGTGTCTACCGATTTCACCATGGCGGCTTACTTGAAATAATAATATTCATTTCATGTTGAATCGTCAAGAATCAAGGATTCAATATAGTTTAGGAAACATTAGAATCGATGAAAAAAGACTCGTTTAAATTCATATTTGAATCTTCAATAAAATAATCCTTAGTTGGTATCATTCTAGGTTCAGTTTTAACAATCAACTTTCACGTACTATAAACTAAGTTCCCCCGATACAGTTGAAATTTCGATAGTTTTGCTCTCAGTCGAGGTATAGAATTAAGAATTGTCCTTTTTCTTTCTATTTTTTTTGATGATTTCTTTTTCAATGAAAAAAATAAAATAACTAAGATCTCATATGTATTACAATTTCATCACTAAATCCATTTGGAATTTTTCTAACGATTCCGATACTTTAGTATCATTAAGTATTAATACTCTTCATTGTGTATATGTATATAATATAAATAAGGTAACATTTACCAAACCAATTAAGTTTTAGGCTAGGCATATAACAAAATAAAAGAGTTTAAATTTCTATGGCAATTGTACTATTCACAATAGAAAAATAGGATTAAGATTTTCTATTGTGAAAAGTTAATGGATAGGGAAAAAATACTATTCTTAATAAGAACCCAATATACAGAAAACTCTTATTCTACATACCACAGCAGCTAGTTCTAACTAATATTGAGTAGTTCAATACATTAATTAATGTGAATCGTTCATCTTAAAAAATTTTCAGTTCTTCGGGCTATGTCAATTCCAATTATCCCAAGACTTTATTATTTGTTTGTCGCACAAAAAAACTTTTTGAATGTCCGGTAGAAACCGATTTCGCTAAAGAAAAAGCTTTTACTGCAGTTAAATATCCTTTTTTCTTCCAAATATTCCTACGAATATGTTTTTTTGATATAGAAATACGTTTTTTTGGAACTGCCATTCAAAAAAGGGTTACTCATTTTTATTTATTGTTGTATGTGAAAGACATGTATTGTTCGGAATAGATCGTTTTTTTTAATCATTATCTATACTTTATTCTGTGAATAATAGTTTTTTTTTACTTTCAACATTTAACATAAAAAAACAAATAACATAAAATAACAAATAAATTATATATAAAATTTATTATATATATATATTATTTTTTTTCATTATTATTGTTTATTGTTCTTTTCGAAAGAGATAAGAATTGGTGAATCGGAAACAATTATTAATTATAAAAAAAAATCTCAATTTGTTTGTTTTCTTATGGAACATACATATCAATATGCATGGATAATACCTTTTCTTCCACTTACAGTTACTATGTCAATAGGATTTGGACTTATACTTATTCCGACAGCAACAAAAAATATTCGTCGTATATGGGTTTTTCCTAGTATTTTTCTGTTAAGTATAGCTATGGGGTTTTCGGCCAATCTGTCTATTCAACAAATAAATGGAAGTTTTATTTATCAATATCTATGGTCTTGGGCCATAGATATTGATTTTTCCTTAGAGTTTGGGTATTTGATCGATCCACTTACTTCTATTATGTCAATACTAATTACTACTGTTGGAGTCATGATTCTTATTTATAGTGACAATTATATGTCTCACGACCAAGGATATTTGAGATTTTTTGCTTATATGAGTTTTTCCAATACTTCCATGTTGGGATTAGTTACTAGTTCTAATTTGATACAAATTCATATTTTTTGGGAACTAGTGGGAATGTGTTCATATTTATTAATAGGGTTTTGGTTCACACGACCGATTGCCGCAAGTGCTTGTCAAAAAGCTTTTGTAACTAATCGTGTAGGAGATTTTGGTTTATTATTAGGAATCTTAGGTCTTTATTGGATAACAGGTAGTTTGGAATTTCGGGATTTGTTCGAAATAGCTAATAACTTGATCCATAATAATGGGGTCAGTTCCTTATTTGCTACTTTGTGTGCCTCTTTATTATTTGTCGGTGCAGTTGCTAAATCTGCACAATTCCCACTCCACGTATGGTTACCTGATGCCATGGAAGGACCTACTCCTATCTCGGCCCTTATACACGCTGCTACTATGGTAGCAGCAGGAATTTTTCTTGTAGCTCGGCTTATTCCTCTTTTCATAGACATACCTTATATAATGAATTTCATTTCTTTACTGGGTGTAATAACAGTACTATTAGGAGCTACTTTTTCTCTTGCTCAAAGAGACATTAAAAGAAGTTTAGCCTATTCTACAATGTCTCAATTAGGTTATATTATGTTAGCTCTAGGTATAGGTTCTTATCGAGCGGCTTTATTCCATTTGATCACTCATGCCTATTCTAAAGCTTTATTGTTTTTGGGATCTGGATCTATTATTCATTCAATGGAACCTATTGTTGGATATTCACCAGAAAAAAGTCAGAATATGGTTCTTATGGGTGGTTTAACAAGATATGTTCCAATTACAAGAACTACTTTTTTATTAGGTACACTTTCTCTTTGTGGTATTCCACCTCTTGCTTGTTTTTGGTCCAAAGATGAAATTCTTAATGATAGTTGGTTATATTCGCCAATTTTTGCAATAATACCTTATTTTACAATAGGATTAACCGCATTTTATATGTTTCGGGTATATTTACTTACCTTTGATGGGTATTTGCGCGTTTATTTTCAAAATCACAGTAGCACTAAAAATAATTTGTTCTATTCAATATCTCTATGGGGAAAAGAAGCACCAAAAACATTCAATAAAAATTTACTTTTATCAACAATGAATAATAAGGTTTACTTTTTTTCAAAAGATACATATAAAATTATTGATAATGATAAGATACGATACTTTAGTACTTACTTTGGAAATAAATATACTTCCACGTATCCTCATGAATCAGACAATACTATGCTATTTCCTCTGCTTGTATTGGTACTATTTACTTTGTTCGTTGGATCAATAGGAATTTCTTTTGATCAAGAAGTAATGGATTTTGATATATTATCGAAATGGTTAACCCCATCCCAAAATCTTTTACATCCAAATTCGAATTATTCTGTGAATTGGTATGAATTTTTTACAAATTCAATTTTTTCAGTAAGTATAGCTATTTTCGGATTATTCATAGCATATATTTTATATGGGTCTGTTTATTCATTTTTCCAGAATTTGGACTTAATCAATTCATTTGTAAAAGGGAGCCCTAAGAGAATTATCTTGGACCAAATAAAAAGTGTTATATACAATTGGTCATATAATCGTGGTTACATAGATATTTTTTATACTAGGGTTTTAGTCATGGGTATAAGAAGATTAACCGAGCTGACTCAGTTTTTTGATAGACATATAATTGATGGAATTACAAATGGAGTTGGCCTTACAAGTTCCCTTATAGGTGAAGGTATCAGATATATGGGGGGGGGGCGAATCTCGTCTTATTTATTTTTATATTTTTTTTATGTATCAATATTTTTWKTATTTTTTTTGTTCATTGGTATAAACCCAATAATTATACAGGTCTTCATGGGATAATTTTTTTGTCGTGTACAAAGACATTTTTCGTTCTATCATTTCCGAAAAAGTCGATAAACTAGGTGGATATGTAAAAGATATTTTTTTTTTCCCATTACTTGGACATGTATAAAAAAAATATTGTGACATTTCATTTCGTACAGCATTTTCAAACCGATCATTTTTTATATATCGCAATGGACAATTCCATCGTTTATAATCGAAAAGAAAAGTTACAAGAGGTTTTTCAAACCAGAAATAAGTCTTTTCATTTTTCTCTTCTTTAAGTCTTCCCAATTCCCAATTATCTTGATAGGTATCAAGATAAGAATCTTCGTAAACTGGGCTATCTTTATAGCATGTCTCTTTAAAGTGAAAGTGGAATTCCCCCTTTGTTTTTTCCTTTCCATTCACTCGGATCTCTTCCGTTTCATCTATTTTTTCCGGATCTTCCTGTTCTTCCGAACAAAGGGAAGGGTCTTCTTCGGCGGATCCCTCTTGTTCCTGTTTAGTCTCCTTCGTTTCGGAAGTTGTTTCTACATCGCTTTCTTCCTCACTTTCTCCCCTTTCTTCCATTTCTGAGGTTTCTTTCAGTTTCTTAGTGACAATAGGCGACGGCATTCTGCCTAAATAGTAGACACAGGTGATAAATAAGAGAATACTAAAGATTCGAGCCATAGAATTTCTCAATTCTGACACAAGGTA